TAGCGGGGATCCTCGTACATGGTGAATAACCATTGAAATGAAATGTTTAGGATAAATCAATGAAATTTAGGAGAAATGAAATTTAGGAGAAATCAATGCAAGGACATCCATTTCAATCCTGGATTTTCGAATTGAGAGAGATATTGAGAGAGATCAAGAATTCTCACTATTTCTTAGATTCATGGACCCAATTCAATTCAGTGGGATCTTTCATTCCCATTTTTTTCCACCAAGAACGTTTTATAAAACTCTTGGACCCCCGAATGTGGAGTATCCTACTTTCACAGGGTTCAAGAAGCAATCGATATTTTACGATCAAAGGTGTACTACTATTTGTAGTAGTGGTCCTTACATATCGTATTAATAATCGAAATATGGTCGAAAGGAAAAATCTCTATTTGACAGGGCTTCTTCCTATACCTATGAATTCCATTGGACCCAGAAATGATACATTGGAAGAATCTTTTTGGTCTTCCAATATCAATAGGTTGATTGTTTCGCTCCTCTATCTTCCAAAAGGAAAAAAGATCTCTGAGAGCTCTTTCCTGGATCCGAAAGAGAGTACTTGGGTTCTCCCAATAACGAAAAAGTGTATCATGCCTGAATCTAACTGGGGTTCGCGGTGGTGGAGTAACTGGATCGGAAAAAAGGGGGATTCTAGTTGTAAAATATCTAATGAAACCCTCGCTGGAATTGAGATCTCATTCAAAGAGAAAGATATCAAATATCTGGAGTTTCCTTTTGTATATTATATGGATATGGATGATCCAATCTGCAAGGACCATGATTGGGAATTTTTTGATCGTCTTTCTCCGAGTAAGAGGCGAAACATAATTAACTTGAATTCGCGACAGCTATTCGAAATCTTAGTTAAAGACTGGATTTGTTATCTCATGTTTGCTTTTCGTGAAAAAATACCAATTGAAGTGGAGGGTTTCTTCAAACAACAAGGAGCTGGGTCAACTATTCAATCAAATGATATTGAGCATATTTCCCATCTCTTCTCGAGAAACAAGTGGGCTATTTCTTTGCAAAATTGTGCTCAATTTCATATGTGGCAATTCCGCCAAGATCTCTTCGTTAGTTGGGAGAAGAATCCGCACGAATCGGATTTTTTGAGGAACATATCGAGAGAGAATTGGATTTGGTTAGACAATGTGTGGTTGGTAAACAAGGATCGATTTTTTAGCAAGGTACGGAATGTATCGTCAAATATTCAGTATGATTCTACAAGATCTAGTTTTGTTCAAGTAACGGATTTTAGCCAATTGAAAGGATCTTCTGATCAATCCAGCGATCATTTTGATTCCATTAGTAATGAGGATTCGGAATATCACACATTGATCAATCAAAGAGAGATTCAACAACTAAAAGAAAGATCGATTCTTTGGGATCCTTCCTTTCTTCAAACGGAACGAACAGAGATAGAATCAGACCGATTCTCTAAATGCCTTTCTGGATATTCCTCAATGTCCCGGCTATTCACGGAACGTGAGAAGGAGATGAATAATCATCTGCTTCCGGAAGAAATCGAAGAATTTCTTGGGAATCCTACAAGATCCATTCTTTCTTTTTTTTCTGACAGATGGTCAGAACTTCGTCTGGGTTCGAATCCTACTGAGAGGTCCAGTATAGACCAGAAATTGTTGAAGAACGAACAAGATGTTTCTTTTGCCCCTTCCAGGCGATCGGAAAATAAAGAAATAGTTAATATATTCAAGATAATTACGTATTTACAAAATACCGTCTTAATTCATCCTATTTCATCAGATCCGGGATGGTATATGGTTCCGAAGCATGAACTGGATATGGACAGTTCCAATAAGATTTCATTCTTGAACAAAAATACATTTTTTGATTTATTTCATCTGTTCCATGACCGGAACAGGGGGGGATACACGTTACACCACGATTTTGAATCAGAAGAGAGATTTCAAGAAATGGCAGATCGATTCACTCTATCAATAACCGAGCCGGATCTGGTGTATCATAAGGGATTTGCCTTTTCTATTGATTCTTACGTATTGGATCAAAAACAATTCTTGAATGAGGTATTCAACTCCAGGGATGAATCGAAAAAAAAATCTTTATTGGTTCTACCTCCTGTTTTTTATGAAGAGAATGAATCTTTTTATCGAAGGATCAGAAAAAAATGGGTCCGGATCTCCTGCGGGAATGATTTGGAAGATCCAAAACCAAAAATAGTGATATTTGCTAGCAACACCATAGTGGAGGCAGTCAATCAATATAGATGGATCCTAAATCTGATTCAAGTCCAATATAGCACCTATGGGTACATAAGAAATGTATTGAATCGATTCTTTTTAATGAATAGATCTGACCGCAACTTCAAATATGGAATTCAAAGGGATCAAATAGGAAATGAGACTCTGAATCATAGAACTATAATGAAATATACGATCAACCAACATTTATCGAATTTGAAAAAGAGTCAGAAGAAGAAGAAATGGTTCGATCCTCTTATTTTTATTTCTCGAAC